GGAAAAATAAGGATTTCTGGTAATTCAAGAGGCGGATTAGGATTATTATTCATAATAATGAAAATTTACTGAACAAATGTTCCACTTTCTAACTAGAACTACTATGTACTCTAACTCAATATAATGATAACGTAGTATTCAGTTAGTTACTTTTTTTATTCTAAATAACAAAAATATCTCTATTTTCTGAATACTATGTACTTTTCTGAAAAACCCCAAAGCCCCTTATCGGATTTGAACCGATGACTTACGCCTTACCATGGCGTTACTCTACCACTGAGTTAAAAGGGCTTATTTGATTAAATTTCCCAACGGGTCGCTATGTAGATAAAATATCTATATGCACATATATTATATACATAAGTATATGCACTAGACTCATAGTGGCTAGTGGCTTATTTTTAATAATCAAATGGATTTGCCTAGCAAGTCTAGGGTAAATTGTTTTAAGACCGACCCCAATTTATTTTATTGAAATGATTCCTATCAAAGCAAAATTTACTTTATTGATACATAACATGGACAGTTACCAATTCGACATAAAATAAAATAAATTTCAAGATATTTCATCGAATCGTGTGATGAAGAGATTCTATTTGTCCCCTTGAACTCAATTTTTATAGAAGATTTTCAATAACTTGTTGATCTCGCTTAATAGATTTATTGGTTGTTACTTTCCTGGTTTAGTGTGAGATAGAGATCAGGATATCTCGTCTTAACAATGAATGAAAGCAAAAAAAACAGAACTGACCCCTCCCGTTTCTTTTCTGACGGACCAACCATTCTCTGAAAAAACCCTATCCCTAGTATTCTTTCTAGTACTTTGTATTTATTTTTTTTTACAAGTCTTTTTTATTCAATTATCAATTCTAAGGAATATAGATTTCTATACTAGATTTCTATAGAGAATGTCGATTCTAATGAATCGATTCATGAATATGAACGACGAATCAAAAAATTCCATACAATTCTCTGAAAAACGCAAAGATCCCTCAGATCTAATCATACCATTCCATTATATTGACAATTTCAAAAACTGATCATACTATGATCATAGTATGAGGGCAGTTGAGCAAGTTAGCCCCCATCGTCTAGTGGTTTAGGACACCTCTCTTTCACGGAGGCAGCGGGGATTCGAATTCCCCTGGGGGTAGGGTACTACGAAAGGAAGTTGATCATGGATTACCACTAAGCCTAAAATGGATTCTTCCTGGGTCGATGCCCGAGTGGTTAATGGGGACGGACTGTAAATTCGTTGGCAACATGTCTACGCTGGTTCAAATCCAGCTCGGCCCAATAATTCGACAATCTACCATGAGATGGTATAACCCACCTTATCCTTCAGAAATACCGCATACGAAGCTAAAAAAGAAGAAAATCTTCTGCTAGATCCCTTATTTTCCTGGGATTGTAGTTCAATTGGTCAGAGCACCGCCCTGTCAAGGCGGAAGCTGCGGGTTCGAGCCCCGCCAGTCCCGACGGATCCAATAAATACATCTATTCATTTCACCCTTTCATAGAACATAGTAAAGGGTGTCGGGGGGAATAATTTCATTCCCAAGCAAAAAGGAGTCTTTGTTTCTTTTTTCTTTCCTATGTTTTCCGTTTCGCGTTTATTGTTTGTTTAGATTTGTAACTATGTGACTAATCGAAGTGGAAAGGCAATCTGATGATCCTTCATCAGAGGATTATCCAAGCAAGACGCAAGATAAGTTATAGAAAAAAACAAGGAAACGGATAATAAATACAAAGAATTTTGGATTAATTGGTTCAGAAATCCAAATTCTTTTTTGGTATGGATAAAAGAACTTCCTATGTTATACTATTCAAGTCTCGACTGACTACGAGTTGATTTGATAGATCAGATATTGTTATTCATGATATTGATCCCATTCAAGATCATCGAGAGGTAATTCATTCATTGAATTTACAGACGAAAGATTTATCATCTCTATGGGATTAAATCCCGAGTTATTGCGAAGTAAAAAAACCGATGCGATTATGGAAGTAAATATTCTTGCATTTATTGCTACTGCACTATTCATTCTAGTTCCTACCGCGTTTCTACTTATCATTTATGTAAAAACAGTTAGTCAAAATGATTAATTCAATTGAATTTTCAAATGAATTTGAATAAAACTTTCCTTATGAGTTCTTATCAAAAATTTACGAAGTCAAATGAAAAGGATTCCAATTTCGCGTCTTAACTTAAATGAAATGAGCGGACTTTAATCGGCAGTATTCTATTAATTTGATAGTATGGTAAGAAAGAAATAGATGAATCCTTCTTTCTACTTCTTTCTACCATACTATCGATCTCTTATTCTATAAAGTTTTAATCTAGAATAAAGCTAGATTCTATAGATCAATCTACAACATTCTGTTCATGTAATATATTCTATTAATTTCATATATTGTATAGAATTGACATAACACCCAATTCTATTTATTTGCTACATCTATTTGTTCCGATCAATCTGAGATAATTCTTATCTTATAATTCTAATTCCTTTTCCTAATAAGGAAGAGGAAACCTCACTTATTTTTAACGCCCAAACCGTGATATGAAAAAAGTTGATAAAGGATAAATCCCCTTGATAAGATTAGAAACCAAGTGATAAATGCACAATATGTGACTCGTCCGAAGCAAGATCTTATTGTTGCATAGTCATAACTACTATAATATCATTTCTCATAGAAAGTTCGTATACACTTAACAAAACCACTTGTTCTTTGAACAGTAAAAAGGAAAAGCAATCAAACAAAAAAAAGGGGTCCGGCCTTACTCAGTATCCATCTATAAAGATGGTAAGAGTCGATTTCATTGATTGAAATAGAAAATTTTGGAAGGATCTTAGGTTGGAATAAATTTCCAATCATCTGAATCCCCTTCTTTTCGAAATACAAACAGGGAAATCACTCAAATATCTCTTTGATTGAAAGAGTATGATTCATATCATAGATTACTCCATTTGACTCCACTGAAATTCGAAATTCAGATATTTTTATTTTAAATAGTTCAAAACGCATTGCAGAACGATCTATAAAACAGTGATACGGTTTGATTCCTCAACTAAATTTAGTAGTACTTCTAGAGCCCACTTCTTCCCCACACTACGAGTGAAAGGGAAAATGTAAAGATTACCATTAAAGCAGCCCAAGCGAGACTTACTATATCCATGTGAATTATGTCTCCTATCTCTATAAATACAAAGGAATTATTCCTCACTAATAATAGTGGAATCAATGGTGCAGAGTCAAAAGAAGGGGATTTTGACCGAACACTATTGAGAAACCTATCTGATTCTGATTTCGAATCGAGAAAGATTAAACACAAGCAAAATATCCCAAGGGAATGGGAACATGTGAATAATAAGGCCTATCTTTTTTTTGTTGACCCTCGTAAGTAAAAACGGAAAGGGAGAAATCACTATCTAGTACAGACCTCTATTTCCCCTAATCCCTACCCCCTTTCCCGATTATCTCTGAGGGGTAGGGGGCTTGACTAGGGGTTATCAAAAAAGAATTATCCATATCGAATCGAATATTGATTGGATACCCCGGCGTTCATCTTGCAAGTCCGTCATATATAACGAAACTTCCGTCCCTTTCCAAAATTTTAAATGGAATCAGATTTCTTAGCAGGCTCTACAATCTAATCCAAGATCCAGTCATTAGACAGTCCCTTAATAATATAAATAAAGTCTTGAAAGCTCGCTACTATATTACTATATAATAGATTATAATATTTCCTTGAATCCTAGATGCGAACGAGGATTCACAACCTTTTCTGTTCGAAAAACCTCAGACCAAATCTTTAGAATCAAACAAAGTATCAACAGTCTCTTTCCTCTGTTTCTACCGGAGAATTATTCTCCGAGTTATATCAGAAGAGATTTCGGGTTTTTTGTTTGATCAGGCGACACCCGGATTTGAACTGGGGAAAAAGGATTTGCAGTCCCCCGCCTTACCACTCGGCCATGTCGCCAAAATGATACAAAAATATTCTCGGATTACTGAATTTTTATTGTACTTGCATTTTTAGTCCTGTTTTCCTTAATCCTTTTCCTAAAATAAGCACCCCCCCTTTTTTTTTTATTTTCATTTTTTTTTTGTTTTAGATTTGATCCATTCCTTCGATTGATTCTAGAGTATCTCAAAATCCACAATGCTAAAAACCTTCTCTCGCTTTTCTATTGAAAAATCACATGTGGATTTTCAGCCAACAAATTGGAACCATTAACTATTGCTTATGCTTACTTCGAATTCATGAACGCTTCTGGAGATTTGAATCTAAAAATTGCGTTTTCCTAATAACATACATAAGAAAATACAAATTGAGATAAAACTAATCAGTATTTATTTTTTTTTAATCAAAAAATCATTCTCAATTTCAATTATAACAAAATATATTAGTCTATGTAAACCCCAGAACATAAATCACAGATATCTATTAGTTAGATATGTTGTCGATAGGGAATTATCATAAAATTATTCTACTTCATTTTTGCATTGAATAGATATTTTCGTTTGATAAAGCACGACCCGGGCTGTCCTGAATAGAAGGTACTAAAATAAAAGAGAAGTCGGATATTATAGCCATCCACGTGCGTGTTTAATAAATGCAACCCTTCTTATACACTTTATACACTTCCAATGGTATTCTACTCAAAAATCAGTAAAGTACAAATATCTCTCTTCTCTGCGAATCATTTTTTGAACAACGAAATTCATCGGTTAAGTGCTCAAAAAGGGGATTCTATATTGTTTCTTATTTTTGTGTCTTTATCTCCCAAATACGAAATCTTTTTATTTTTATCAAATTCGAATATGTAATATTATATAATTATATAATTGGAATCATTTGATTTTTCTTTTGTCTATACAAAACCCTATAAACCTTAATAGGTCTAAGTGACAAAATTCTGTTTTTAGTACTGTTTTATCAATTCCTTTCCATGCAACTTCCAATTTAAGTTTTAAGTAAAAAATTCTCTTTA